AAGAATCTTATTTTGAGGAATTGGATGGGGAGAGAACGAGAATCTAAATTTAAAATTTTAGATTCCCATTTTGAAAATGAAGAAACAAAAGAAGAAAAGGATAAAAAAGAACGTATAGAAATATCAGAAGCTTGGGATACCTTTGTATTTACTCAAGCAATAAGAGGTTTAATGTTAGTAATCCAATCTTTTTTTAGAAAATACATTATATTGCCTTCATTTATAATAGCTAAAAATATTTTACGTATGTTATTATTTCAATTCCCCGAGTGGTACGAGGATTTGAAGGAATGGAATAGAGAAATGCATATTAAATGCACCTATAATGGTGTTCAATTATCAGAAACAGAATTTCCCCAAGATTGGTTAACAGACGGCATTCAGATAAAGATTCTATATCCTTTCTGTCTAAAACCTTGGCGAAAAGCTAAGGTACGATCTCATCATAGAGATCGAGAAGATTCAAAATATAAAAACAAAAATTTTTGTTTTTTAACAGTCTGGGGAATGGAAGCAGAACTTCCCTTTGGTTCTCCCCGAAAACGACCTTCTTTTTTTGAACCTATTTATAAAGAACTCAAAAAAAGAAATAGAAGGGTAAAAAATAAAATTTTACAAGTTATAAACTTTTTGAAGGAAAGAATAAAATCCTTTATAAAAGTTAGAAAAGAAAAAAAAAAATGGGTCACTAAAATGTTTATAGTTATCAAACTCATAATGAAAAAATTGGAAAAAGTAAATCCAATTTTTTTATTTGAGTTGAGGAAAGAAAAAGTATATGAAATGAAGGAAAACGAAAAAGATTTAAAAAAAAATAAAAAGATTCTTCGCGAATCATCTGTTCGAATTCGACCAAAAAATTGGTTAAATTATTCACTAATAGAAAGAAGAATGAAAGATCTTTCTGATAAGACAATAAAAATCAGGAATAAAATAGAACGAAACGAAAAAGAAGAAAAAAAAGATATAGTTCTAATTTATGATAATAAAAGGCCGGAATCACAGAAAGATTTTTTTAAAATCTTAAAAAGGAAAAATATCCGATTAATGCGTAAATCGCACTACTTTATAAAATCATTCATTGAAAAAATATACATAGATATTTTACTATGTACCATTAGCATTCCTAAGATCAATGCACAACTTTTCTTTAAATCAAAAAAAAATATCTTTAATAAATCCATTTACAACAATAATAAAAGAAATAAAGAACAAGAAGGAATTGATGAAACAAATCAAAATACAATGAAGTTTAATTTTGGTTTGACTATAAAAAAATTGTTTTCAAATACTGATAATACTGAGAATAGGAATCCAAATTCCGATACTTATTGGAACTTATCTTCCCTATCTCAAGCATATGTATTTTACAAATTATCACAAACCCAATTACTTAATAAGGATCACTTGAGACCTGTATTTCAATATAAAGGAAACTATCCTTTTTTTAAGGAAAAATTAAAAGACTATTGTATGATAATGATACATGGAATATTTGATTCCAAATCAAGACATAATAAAATTCATACGTATGTAATGAACGAATGGAAAAACTGGTTAAAAGGTCATTATCAATACGATCCATCTAAAAAAAAATGGTCTCGATTAGTACCTAAAGAATGGCGAAATAGAATCAATCAACGCTGTATGATTCAAAACCAAAACAAGAAATCAATCCAATTGGATTTATATAAAAAATACCAATTCATTCATTCCATGAAAAAAAATAACTATGCAGCGGATTCTTTTATGAGTCAAAAAGAAAAATGGAAAAAAAATTACAGATATGATCTTTTATCATATAAATACATAAGTGCTCCTAATTCATATATTTCTGGATCAACATTAGAATTTGAAATAAACGGGGACCGAGAAATTCCATATCATTTCAATACATCGAAACCCGAATCATTTTATGTATTAGTAAGTATACCTAGTAATAATTATCTAGAAAAAGGATATATTATTGATAGGAATATAAATTTGGATAGAAAATATTTTGATTGTAGAATTCCTCATTTTTGTTTTAGAAAGAATATTGAGATCTGGACCAATGCACATATTGGCATGACGATTCATAAAAATACTAAGACTGAAATTAAAAATTTAAAAAAAATGAAAAAAAAAGATCTTTTTTCTACTACGGTTCATCAAGACATCAAACCATGCAATCAAAAAAGAAACTTTTTTGATTGCATGGGAATGCATCAAGAGGGGTTCTCTGATACTGCATCAAATCATAATACTATATCCAATCTCGAATCTTGGTTCTTCCCAGAATTTGTGCAACTTTTTAACATATATAAGATTCAACCTTGGATCATTCCAATTAAATCACTCTTTTTTAATTTTAATAAAAATGAAAAAATAAATATAAATACAAATAAAAATCCTCATGAATCGTCTAATAAAAAAGATCTTGAATTAGTAAATTACAAGCAGGAAGAACAAGAACAACAGGATCAAGGAAATCTTATATCGAATCTACAAAAACAAAAGAAAAAAAAAGCTGTTGAAGAAGATTACGCAAGATTAGACATAGAAATTAAAAAGGGTAGAAAAAAAAAAAAATATCAACATAAGAGCAAAAAACAAACGGAACTAGATTACTTTTTGAAAAAATATTTCCTTTTTCAATTAAGATGGGCTGATCCCTTGAATCAAAGAATAATGAACAATATTAGGGTATATTGTCTCCTACTTAGACTGATAAACCCAAAGGAAATTGCCATATCCTCGATTCAAAGAGGTGAAATAAATCTAGACGAAATGCTAATTCAAAAGGAGCTAGTTCTTACAGAATTGATAAGAAAGGGAATATTTATTATTGAACCAATTCGTCTATCTATAAGAAGGGACGGAAAATCTATTGTATATCAAACTATGGATATTTCATTGGTTGATAAGAAGAAGCACCAAACAAATAGAAAATACGCAAAAAAAAGACATATTGAGAAAGAGGGGTTTGAAAAATCCATTCCACGATACAGCCATTTATTTTTTAGTGAAGACAAAAATCATTATGATTTCCTTATTCCTGAAAATATTCTATCTCCTAGGCATCGGAGAGAATTTAGAATTTTAATTTGTTTCAATTCACGGAATTGGAATGTTTTGGATAGAAATCCAAGATTTTGCAATGAAAAGAAAATAAAAAACTGTGGACAATTTTTGAATCAGAACAAGCATATTAAGACCGATGCAAAAAATTTAATTAAATTCAAATTGTTTCTTTGGCCCAATTATCGATTAGAAGATTTAGCTTGTATGAATCGCTATTGGTTTGATACCAATAACAGCAGTCGTTTCAGTATGTCAAGAATACATATGTATTCACAATTCAGAATGAATTCAATTCAAATGAAAAATTAAAAAATTTTTATTTTTATATTTTATATTTATAGTAGATTTCCTACATATCGTGTGACATATTCTGTAGATGAAAGCCGAAATATATAGACTGTATAACATTATAATTTCTAACACATGATGCTGATTTCATAGTGTATCCATTTTCACTAGGAGTAGCAGAATCCTTTTAGTTTAAGTAAAACTAAATCGTTCTATTTCGTGAATGCATATATTTATCAGACCCTTTTTATCCAATATACAAATCCAATTTTCAATTGGATAAAATATACAAAACAAATAAACATAAACACATAAACAAAAAACAAATTAGTATATGAATAAATGAAATCCAATTTCGATTTATACTAGATGAAAATAACTGTCATAATAAATCTTATTATTTTTCCTGATCGGTAAAATTCACAGAAAATAAAAATAAAAATTTTAATTTATTTTATGGTCAAAAATTCATTTATCTCCGTTATTCCACAAGAAGAAAAAGAAGAAAATAGTGGGTCTGTTGAATTTCAAGTATTCCATTTCACCAGTAAGATACGGAGACTTACTTCACATTTAGAATTGCACAAAAGAGATTTTTTATCACAAAGGGGTCTACGAATAATTCTGGGAAAACGTCAACAATTATTAACTTATTTGTCAAAGAAAAATAAAGTGCGTTATAAGAGATTAGTGAATCAGTTAGATATTCGGGAACCAAAAACTCGTTAATTTAAATTAAATTTAAATTTATTATTTGAGTTTATTATTATTTATTATATTTATTATTAGCCTTGTTATTTATTTATTTTTTTTTTATTAAATATTTAATTATTTTATAAAAATTATAATAATTGATAATAATTATTTAATATTTAATAATATAATAGTTTTTTTTATATTTATATTATAGTTATATTATAGTATATAGTATTATAGTATTATAGTATAGTTATAATAGTATTTTCTTTTTTATAGTATTAGAAATAGTATAATAATTTATAATATTAGAATTAGAATATTCTTATTTTAATTTTATTTTTTTGATAGAATTTACATTTTATATATGACTATATGAATATGAATAGGATTACTTAGAATTACTAGAATTATACTAAATTCAATTTAAATTAGGATCCATATACCATATATATATGAAAATATAATGAAAATATAATATATTTAATATTAAGAAAATAAACATGATTCGTATGTACAACTCATATTTCATGGTTATTCAAACGTAAATCAAAGGATCTTGGCCCTTTCTCATAAACAGATTTTAAAATCTATTGATTCTATCAATTTTAAAAAATCATTGATTCGTCTGGTATCTACAATAGAAAATATATGATTTCCATCATTTTCTAATTAAAATTTTACCAGATCGAAAATCTTTTGTGTTCAAAACTTAAATTTAGAGATCCAATGTCGCATTCAGTCAAAATTTATGATACATGTATAGGGTGTACTCAATGTGTACGAGCTTGTCCCACGGATGTATTAGAAATGATACCTTGGGACGGATGTAAAGCTAAGCAAATTGCTTCCGCGCCAAGAACCGAGGATTGTGTAGGTTGTAAGAGATGTGAATCCGCTTGTCCAACGGATTTTTTGAGTGTCCGTGTTTATTTATGGCATGAAACAACTCGCAGCATGGGTCTTTCTTATTGATATGTAACAAAAAACTCCCCTTGAATCATTTGATTCCTCTTTACCGAGAAAACTCCGTGCTCGGGACTTCTCCCGAGCACGGAGTTTTCTGGTCAAAATTTATCTTGTCTTTATCACTAGTTATTTTCCTTGGTTAACAATACTTCTGGTTTTGCCGATATTTGCGGGTTCCTCAATTGTCCTTTTCCTTCATAAAGGAAATAAGGTGTATAGGAGGGATACTATATGTATATGTATCCTGGAGCTCCCTCTAATGACCTATGTATTTTGTTCCAATTGGACGATCCATTAAACCAATTGAAGGAAGATTCTAAATGGAGAAATATTTTTTTTTAATTAGCTAATCAATCATACTATTCTATTTGTATATTCTGAAATAAAGTTATGCTCTTATATTATTGATATTGATGTAATCACTATAGATATTGACTAATAAAGAGTAATCCATTTTGAACAATATATGTCTTTCACATACAACGATAAAAATGAGTCACCTATCTTTGAATGGCAGTTCCAAAAAAACGTACTTCTATGTCACAAAAACATATTCGTAGAAATCTTTGGAAAAAAAAAGGCTCTTTAGCGGCAGTAAAAGCTTTTTCTTTAGCTAAATCTGTTTCCACCGGACAGTCAAAAAGTTTTTTTGTGGGACAAAAAAAACTTTTTTAAAAATATTAATTGATATGTCTCAAAGAACTTAAAATTTTATATTTTTGAATTGGAAGACAAATAATTGACATTTACTAATGTATTATTAATGTATATTGTATATATATATATATATATATATATATATATTTATTTTTATTATTATATTCTTTTATAATTATTTATAATTTTTAATTATTATATTCTATATCTATAATTCTACTATAATTCTATATTCTATATATTATATATTTATATTATATTAATTATAATATTATAATTATAATATTATAATATTCTTTATTTTTTTTTTTTATTGATTATTGAATCTTTATATTATTGATATTGAATTCGATTGAATTCGTGAGAAGGTTTTTTCTTTCCTATTAATTGTGCTTTTCCATTTCGAAAAGCACAATTAGGATAAGACAACGAAAAATATTAATATTTAATTATACTAAGATGTTGTACTAAAATGTTGGATGTCTAAATCATTAGAAAGAAAAATATTTACTTTTTTAATTTCGTAATGAAATTGTGAATTGAGATACATAGGGAATCCTAGTTATGTTCATTGAAACATAAATTCTTTTTTTTTTTCATGAAGTGAGAAAGCGTGTAAAAAGGATTAAAAAAATTCGGAATTATATACGTCGACTGAGAACGGAACTATTGAGCTACGACTTTTCTGGATAAAAAAAAGCTAGGTTTCTATTATAGTTATAGTTTATAATACAGAAACGGAAAAGTTTATTATGAAAACTGAACTTACGAAAATACTAACTGAGTATTATTGATATTGAACTTGAACATTTCCATATGAATGGAAATGCATCTTTCTTCATTGTTTCTTAAACTCTATTGAATATAGACAATTCAACATGAATTTACTATTATTCTTTCAGGTAAGCCGCCATGGTGAAATTGGTAGACACGCTGCTCTTAGGAAGCAGTGCTAGAGCATCTCGGTTCGAGTCCGAGTGGCGGCATAAAAAACAATTTTATTATTATTATTTATATTAATATTATATTATTATTATAATTATATTTATATATTTTTAATTATATATTTTTAATATAGCTAAATATAAATAAATATAAATTATATAAATAAAGATTAAAAAAAAAAAAAAAAAAGAGACGCAATAGATCTAATAGAATATTAGAATATATTTAATCTCCGATTTCAATTATTTAGTATTTAATAGGGACCCTTTTTTTATGTTTATGATATTTGTGACCTTAGAACATATATTAACTCATATTTCCTTTTCGATCATCTCAATTGTGATTATGATTCATTTGATGAACTTATTAGTCTATGAAATAGAAGGATTGTGTAATTCGTCAGAAAAGGGGATGATAGCTACTTTTTTCTCTATAACAGGGTTTTTAGTTATTCGTTGGATTTCTTCAGGACATTTTCCCTTAAGTAATTTATATGAATCATTAATCTTCCTTTCGTGGAGTTTCTCCATTATTCATATGATTCCATATCTTGGGAATCAGAAAAATTATTTAAGCGCAATAACTGCACCAAGTGCCATTTTTACCCAAGGTTTTGCCACGTCAGGTCTTTCAATTGAAATGCATCAATCCGCAATATTAGTACCTGCTCTACAATCTCACTGGTTAATGATGCATGTCAGTATGATGCTATTGAGCTATGCAGTTCTTTTATGCGGATCATTATTATCAGTTGCTCTTATAGTGATTACATTTAGAAAAAATATCGATTTTTTTTTTAACAAGAATTTTATAAGCTTAAGGAAGTCATTTTTCTTTGGTACGATAGAATATTTGAACGAAAAAGAAAGTGTATTTAAAAAGACTTCTTTTCTCTCATTTCTAAATTTTTACAAATATCAATTAATTCAGCGTTTGGATTATTGGAGTTATCGTGTCATTAGTTTAGGGTTTACCTTTTTAACCATAGGCATTCTTTCTGGAGCAGTATGGGCTAACGAAGCATGGGGTTCTTATTGGAATTGGGATCCTAAGGAAACTTGGGCATTTATTACTTGGACCATATTTGCAATCTATTTACATACTAGAACAAATAAAAAATTGCAAGACCAAGGCACAAATTCGGCATTTGTGGCTTCTATAGGATTTCTCCTAATTTGGATATGCTATTTTGGGATCAATCTATTAGGAATCGGGTTCCATAGTTATGGTTCATTCCCATTTATATCTAATTGAATAAAATAAACTACATGAAGAACACATAAAAACATCGTCCGATAGACAATGAGGATTTGTGCGAGTTTTTGAAAACCGTTTGAATGGAGAAATTATTCAAATGGTTCTCAAAAACTCTAGATGTATTTCATTACAATTCTAATTCAATCTTCATTTTTTTTTCATTGTACAATGAAGAATCGTGAAAAGATGAAAGTCAAAGAATTATAAGACTTTCTTTCTAATTAATTAAAATTTTCTGAGCTATAAAAAGAATTAGTATCTATTTTCTATAAGAAAAATAAAAATTATTAGCTAATATAACTTGTACCTTGTCAACCGATAACGGAAGAACGAAATCAGGATAAATCTAAATTCCTATTACAGGTAGAAAGATACAGATCGAAAGAAATAGTTTTCGCGGTCCAGAATATGAAAATTTATAGTTTGGTATATTGAATAGCTTGTATTCATAGAAAATATGACATAACATAGACAATAAAAAAATAGGAGTTAATATCATTCCAATTGCTATTACAAAAGTAATTAACATTTTTGGCATGAAAAGATATTTTTGGTTAGTAATTATTCCAAAAAAGACTAAGAATTCTGCAACAAAACCACTCATTCTTGGTAATGCAAGAGAAGCCCTCGAGAAACTACTAAACATGGTAAATATAAATATTTTTTCCATTGGGCTAGATATTCCCCACCATCTTGTCGAGATAAACAAAACGTATTCTATCCCAACTCGTTTCTGCTAATAAAAAAGTGCAGCACCGATCAATCCATGAGAGAGTATTTGTAAAATGGCTCCATTGAGTCCCATGCCAGTTATAGAACCAATTCCTATAATTATGAAACCCATATGAGATACGGAAGAATAGGCAATACGCTTTTTAAAATTGCGTTGACCAAGAGATGTTGAAGCTGCATAAAAGATTTGTATTATTCCTACTATGATCAACCATAAAGAGAATCTAGAATGAGCGTGAGCTAACAATTTCATATTGATCCGAATCAATCCATATGTTCCCATCTTTAATAAGATTCCAGCTAGAAGCATACATGTACTGTAATGCGCTTCCCCGTGGGTATCTGGTAACCATGTATGTAGGGGTATCATCGGCGATTTGACAGCATAAGCTATAAGAAAACCAAAATGGAATATTATTTCCAATGCTGCGGGATATGATTGATTAGCTAATTAAAAAAAAATATTTCTCCATTTAGAATCTTCCTTCAATTGGTTTAATGGATCGTCCAATTGGAACAAAATACATAGGTCATTAGAGGGAGCTCCAGGATACATATACATATAGTATCCCTCCTATACACCTTATTTCCTTTATGAAGGAAAAGGACAATTGAGGAACCCGCAAATATCGGCAAAACCAGAAGTATTGTTAACCAAGGAAAATAACTAGTGATAAAGACAAGATAAATTTTGACCAGAAAACTCCGTGCTCGGGAGAAGTCCCGAGCACGGAGTTTTCTCGGTAAAGAGGAATCAAATGATTCAAGGGGAGTTTTTTGTTACATATCAATAAGAAAGACCCATGCTGCGAGTTGTTTCATGCCATAAATAAACACGGACACTCAAAAAATCCGTTGGACAAGCGGATTCACATCTCTTACAACCTACACAATCCTCGGTTCTTGGCGCGGAAGCAATTTGCTTAGCTTTACATCCGTCCCAAGGTATCATTTCTAATACATCCGTGGGACAAGCTCGTACACATTGAGTACACCCTATACATGTATCATAAATTTTGACTGAATGCGACATTGGATCTCTAAATTTAAGTTTTGAACACAAAAGATTTTCGATCTGGTAAAATTTTAATTAGAAAATGATGGAAATCATATATTTTCTATTGTAGATACCAGACGAATCAATGATTTTTTAAAATTGATAGAATCAATAGATTTTAAAATCTGTTTATGAGAAAGGGCCAAGATCCTTTGATTTACGTTTGAATAACCATGAAATATGAGTTGTACATACGAATCATGTTTATTTTCTTAATATTAAATATATTATATTTTCATTATATTTTCATATATATATGGTATATGGATCCTAATTTAAATTGAATTTAGTATAATTCTAGTAATTCTAAGTAATCCTATTCATATTCATATAGTCATATATAAAATGTAAATTCTATCAAAAAAATAAAATTAAAATAAGAATATTCTAATTCTAATATTATAAATTATTATACTATTTCTAATACTATAAAAAAGAAAATACTATTATAACTATACTATAATACTATAATACTATATACTATAATATAACTATAATATAAATATAAAAAAAACTATTATATTATTAAATATTAAATAATTATTATCAATTATTATAATTTTTATAAAATAATTAAATATTTAATAAAAAAAAAATAAATAAATAACAAGGCTAATAATAAATATAATAAATAATAATAAACTCAAATAATAAATTTAAATTTAATTTAAATTAACGAGTTTTTGGTTCCCGAATATCTAACTGATTCACTAATCTCTTATAACGCACTTTATTTTTCTTTGACAAATAAGTTAATAATTGTTGACGTTTTCCCAGAATTATTCGTAGACCCCTTTGTGATAAAAAATCTCTTTTGTGCAATTCTAAATGTGAAGTAAGTCTCCGTATCTTACTGGTGAAATGGAATACTTGAAATTCAACAGACCCACTATTTTCTTCTTTTTCTTCTTGTGGAATAACGGAGATAAATGAATTTTTGACCATAAAATAAATTAAAATTTTTATTTTTATTTTCTGTGAATTTTACCGATCAGGAAAAATAATAAGATTTATTATGACAGTTATTTTCATCTAGTATAAATCGAAATTGGATTTCATTTATTCATATACTAATTTGTTTTTTGTTTATGTGTTTATGTTTATTTGTTTTGTATATTTTATCCAATTGAAAATTGGATTTGTATATTGGATAAAAAGGGTCTGATAAATATATGCATTCACGAAATAGAACGATTTAGTTTTACTTAAACTAAAAGGATTCTGCTACTCCTAGTGAAAATGGATACACTATGAAATCAGCATCATGTGTTAGAAATTATAATGTTATACAGTCTATATATTTCGGCTTTCATCTACAGAATATGTCACACGATATGTAGGAAATCTACTATAAATATAAAATATAAAAATAAAAATTTTTTAATTTTTCATTTGAATTGAATTCATTCTGAATTGTGAATACATATGTATTCTTGACATACTGAAACGACTGCTGTTATTGGTATCAAACCAATAGCGATTCATACAAGCTAAATCTTCTAATCGATAATTGGGCCAAAGAAACAATTTGAATTTAATTAAATTTTTTGCATCGGTCTTAATATGCTTGTTCTGATTCAAAAATTGTCCACAGTTTTTTATTTTCTTTTCATTGCAAAATCTTGGATTTCTATCCAAAACATTCCAATTCCGTGAATTGAAACAAATTAAAATTCTAAATTCTCTCCGATGCCTAGGAGATAGAATATTTTCAGGAATAAGGAAATCATAATGATTTTTGTCTTCACTAAAAAATAAATGGCTGTATCGTGGAATGGATTTTTCAAACCCCTCTTTCTCAATATGTCTTTTTTTTGCGTATTTTCTATTTGTTTGGTGCTTCTTCTTATCAACCAATGAAATATCCATAGTTTGATATACAATAGATTTTCCGTCCCTTCTTATAGATAGACGAATTGGTTCAATAATAAATATTCCCTTTCTTATCAATTCTGTAAGAACTAGCTCCTTTTGAATTAGCATTTCGTCTAGATTTATTTCACCTCTTTGAATCGAGGATATGGCAATTTCCTTTGGGTTTATCAGTCTAAGTAGGAGACAATATACCCTAATATTGTTCATTATTCTTTGATTCAAGGGATCAGCCCATCTTAATTGAAAAAGGAAATATTTTTTCAAAAAGTAATCTAGTTCCGTTTGTTTTTTGCTCTTATGTTGATATTTTTTTTTTTTTCTACCCTTTTTAATTTCTATGTCTAATCTTGCGTAATCTTCTTCAACAGCTTTTTTTTTCTTTTGTTTTTGTAGATTCGATATAAGATTTCCTTGATCCTGTTGTTCTTGTTCTTCCTGCTTGTAATTTACTAATTCAAGATCTTTTTTATTAGACGATTCATGAGGATTTTTATTTGTATTTATATTTATTTTTTCATTTTTATTAAAATTAAAAAAGAGTGATTTAATTGGAATGATCCAAGGTTGAATCTTATATATGTTAAAAAGTTGCACAAATTCTGGGAAGAACCAAGATTCGAGATTGGATATAGTATTATGATTTGATGCAGTATCAGAGAACCCCTCTTGATGCATTCCCATGCAATCAAAAAAGTTTCTTTTTTGATTGCATGGTTTGATGTCTTGATGAACCGTAGTAGAAAAAAGATCTTTTTTTTTCATTTTTTTTAAATTTTTAATTTCAGTCTTAGTATTTTTATGAATCGTCATGCCAATATGTGCATTGGTCCAGATCTCAATATTCTTTCTAAAACAAAAATGAGGAATTCTACAATCAAAATATTTTCTATCCAAATTTATATTCCTATCAATAATATATCCTTTTTCTAGATAATTATTACTAGGTATACTTACTAATACATAAAATGATTCGGGTTTCGATGTATTGAAATGATATGGAATTTCTCGGTCCCCGTTTATTTCAAATTCTAATGTTGATCCAGAAATATATGAATTAGGAGCACTTATGTATTTATATGATAAAAGATCATATCTGTAATTTTTTTTCCATTTTTCTTTTTGACTCATAAAAGAATCCGCTGCATAGTTATTTTTTTTCATGGAATGAATGAATTGGTATTTTTTATATAAATCCAATTGGATTGATTTCTTGTTTTGGTTTTGAATCATACAGCGTTGATTGATTCTATTTCGCCATTCTTTAGGTACTAATCGAGACCATTTTTTTTTAGATGGATCGTATTGATAATGACCTTTTAACCAGTTTTTCCATTCGTTCATTACATACGTATGAATTTTATTATGTCTTGATTTGGAATCAAATATTCCATGTATCATTATCATACAATAGTCTTTTAATTTTTCCTTAAAAAAAGGATAGTTTCCTTTATATTGAAATACAGGTCTCAAGTGATCCTTATTAAGTAATTGGGTTTGTGATAATTTGTAAAATACATATGCTTGAGATAGGGAAGATAAGTTCCAATAAGTATCGGAATTTGGATTCCTATTCTCAGTATTATCAGTATTTGAAAACAATTTTTTTATAGTCAAACCAAAATTAAACTTCATTGTATTTTGATTTGTTTCATCAATTCCTTCTTGTTCTTTATTTCTTTTATTATTGTTGTAAATGGATTTATTAAAGATATTTTTTTTTGATTTAAAGAAAAGTTGTGCATTGATCTTAGGAATGCTAATGGTACATAGTAAAATATCTATGTATATTTTTTCAATGAATGATTTTATAAAGTAGTGCGATTTACGCATTAATCGGATATTTTTCCTTTTTAAGATTTTAAAAAAATCTTTCTGTGATTCCGGCCTTTTATTATCATAAATTAGAACTATATCTTTTTTTTCTTCTTTTTCGTTTCGTTCTATTTTATTCCTGATTTTTATTGTCTTATCAGAAAGATCTTTCATTCTTCTTTCTATTAGTGAATAATTTAACCAATTTTTTGGTCGAATTCGAACAGATGATTCGCGAAGAATCTTTTTATTTTTTTTTAAATCTTTTTCGTTTTCCTTCATTTCATATACTTTTTCTTTCCTCAACTCAAATAAAAAAATTGGATTTACTTTTTCCAATTTTTTCATTATGAGTTTGATAACTATAAACATTTTAGTGACCCATTTTTTTTTTTCTTTTCTAACTTTTATAAAGGATTTTATTCTTTCCTTCAAAAAGTTTATAACTTGTAAAATTTTATTTTTTACCCTTCTATTTCTTTTTTTGAGTTCTTTATAAATAGGTTCAAAAAAAGAAGGTCGTTTTCGGGGAGAACCAAAGGGAAGTTCTGCTTCCATTCCCCAGACTGTTAAAAAACAAAAATTTTTGTTTTTATATTTTGAATCTTCTCGATCTCTATGATGAGATCGTACCTTAGCTTTTCGCCAAGGTTTTAGACAGAAAGGATATAGAATCTTTATCTGAATGCCGTCTGTTAACCAATCTTGGGGAAATTCTGTTTCTGATAATTGAACACCATTATAGGTGCATTTAATATGCATTTCTCTATTCCATTCCTTCAAATCCTCGTACCACTCGGGGAATTGAAATAATAACATACGTAAAATATTTTTAGCTATTATAAATGAAGGCAATATAATGTATTTTCTAAAAAAAGATTGGATTACTAACATTAAACCTCTTATTGCTTGAGTAAATACAAAGGTATCCCAAGCTTCTGATATTTCTATACGTTCTTTTTTATCCTTTTCTTCTTTTGTTTCTTCATTTTCAAAATGGGAATCTAAAATTTTAAATTTAGATTCTCGTTCTCTCCCCATCCAATTCCTCAAAATAAGATTCTTCATTTCATTAATATGAAAAGAATAAAAAAAAGATGTTTTGTCTATACGGTCCAAAAAAAGTGGGGAATGCACATTTACTTGAAAGAGGTCCCAAGTAACTGTTTTACGTCTTTGAGCGCGCATGGATCCTTTGATTAGATTGCGACGAAAACACGATTGTTGGGAGTAACGTATCAGAGCTACCTCTTCCTCTTCCGTTTTATTATCATTTTTATCATTGTTACTAGCATTCTTAGTACTAGAAATAGAATTGGTATTTTGATCATTATCGTTATAAATTACAACACGTTTGGCTCTTCTTGAATGAATCTCATGATCTTCTTCTTCTAATTCTTCTTCATTTTCTTCTTCCTCTTCTTCCAACAAATCCTCGGTTAATTTGTATGACCATCTAGACACCTTTTTACTGACTTCTTCTATTTTAATTCCAATATCTTTCTTTTTTTTTTTTTTTTGATCTTTTGTAATTACATCGAATACAAATTGAAAATATTTTGCTTGACTTTTTGAATCAATTATTTTTGCTTCTGTCAATAAAGGACATTTTTCAAAATTAAAAATGTGTCCGCACTCAGAAGATAATT